TAAGAGTAAGCATTACATAATCTCCAAGATAAGATCATTTTTTTTTTTTAAGGAAATAGATCACCTATTTTACGACACACACTATACATTATTTTGATATGACACTCTAAAAATAATAAATTTTTTGAAATTCATTTTCATGAATTCCTTTCTCGTATAAATATCATTATCATAATCATATAAAAAGATTCGTATTTTTTCGTTACCAAAAAATTCTTGCCATATATATATACTTAGATATTGTATGGTATCTTATAAAAGAAAGGTTATAACAAAGGTTATAACAAAAGAAGAAATAAGCTGATTAAAAATAATCGCCCCTTTATTCAAATTCAATATAAAATAGAAGATACCAGAATTTCCCTTTTTGAATTGAGGGTTACTAATGTCATACTTTTCCATACTTTTCTGATCTTATTTATTTTTATAATAAAAATCTCATCTTTTTTATCGAAGAAACTATGAATATGAATTGAATATATATTTTATTTTTATCGAAAACTTACAGCAGCCTGCCAAACAAAGGCTAAGAGAAAAAAGAATAAAGGGATAACCGGCATAATGTCTACGATTGGATTAAAAAGGGCATAAGCTTCGGGCAATTTGGCGAAGAAAAAACTACTCGAATAAAGGGTAGAATTAAGACAGATACAGATGAAACTAAAGATATTAAACATAACAAACATTTTTTTTCTTGTTCTTAAAAATTAAATTGAAATGATAATAAATTATCAGATTGGATTGAGTTGTTTTTCTGAGTGAAAAATGAAAAAGGCAGAGAAATGAAAGAAATTCTTTTTTTTTTGACTTCTCCTCAATCAAGAATCCTTCCTTACATTCTCCAATCAAATGAGAATACAAGAATTCTACTTTCATACAATATCTTAATTGAATTCTATGTAATGATCAATTCATTTTTTTGATTCTATATCTATTGTGTTGAATTCTACCGACAACATGTCTTATATGTATTTTGGATGGTTATTGACGAATAACCAATATTTCGCTTAATTTTTATTAGACAAAATAAAAATGGGGCGTGGCCAAGCGGTAAGGCAATGGGTTTTGGTCCTATTACTCGGAGGTTCGAATCCTTCCGTCCCAGACCATTTCCATCAGAAACGAAAGATTCTTCTCTATTGAAATTTCAAATTGAATGAAAAAATGTTCTGTAACATATTGAATACAATGTTTTTCAATATGAATTCGAAGAATGATTCTTAGAATCCTTTTTTTTCTTCATCTGAAAAAAAAAAAAAAATATGGGGTTAAATTAAGTGAAATCCTTTCCGGATAAATCTCTATCTATTTAGAGATAGATAAGAGTGGATTATTATGTATCGATTCAGCCAATGACTATTCATGATTCTATATTGAATCAATTGCATACGGTTCCAAATTCAAATAAAGAGGGTTGTTATGGTAAAACTTCGTTTGAAACGATGTGGTAAAAAGCAACGTGCGACTTGAAGGACATGATTGACTGTGGATTCTGATATCCACCATTTTCTATACGAATGAAGATGCTCTTGTCTCGACATAGTTTGTTCTGCTAGAAACCAAATTTTATTTGTCTTGGGTTGTTAAATAAAAAGACTAATGGTAGAGCATATGATGCAGCTCGAGCAAAACTGATTTATTAATTTATCGGGAGAATTATCTAGGGTTAGTGACAATCAATAAGTTAGACCAACTTTGTAAATATATCATCAAAAATATATGATTAATAGAAATATTATTAGAATATTCATATATATAATATAAATATATATATAAAAGGAGAGTTTCAAATTTGAACAAGTTTGAAATAAAAAAGTCAAATTTGTCGAAATTTTGAAACTTTTTTGATCAAAAGTGTATCGCAAAGGAATCAATCTTTCATATGATTTTTCTTTGTTTCATAGAAAAACAAAAGGTATGTTGCTGCCTTTTTGAAAAGGAGTAAAGATCACCGAAGTAATGTCTAAACCCAATGATTTCACAAAGCGCAAAGCAAAGACAACGAATTCCGGAACAAGGAAACACTCTTTTAATCTGTCTCAACAATTGTATCATAATTAGTAAAATAAAAAGAATAAATCCAAAAGGAGACAAAAAAAGAGGTTATAGACAGCTCAATAAATTCTAAGTATTTTTTTTTGAACTCTTTAAAAACTATTCAACTTGAGTTAGGAGTACGAATGAAATTTATTTTTTTTTTTTTTTCTGTGAAGAAGGAAAAAAGGCGAAAATTAGAGTTTAATTCTTTATGGATCCATTTATCTTTCTATTTCTATCTATATAGATAGATAGATAGAAATTATATAAATTAAAATCATTTTTTCTTGAGCCGTATGAGGATAAAACCTCCTATACGTTTCTAGGGGGGCATTTTTTATCTACATCTATCCCAATGAGCCATCTATCGAATCGTTGCAATTGATGTTCGATCCCGAAGAGAAGGAAGAGATCTTCGAAGAGTTGGTTTTTATGATCCAATAAATAATCAAACTTATTCAAATGTTCCTGCTATTTTATATTTCCTTGAAAAAGGTGCTCAACCCACAGGAACTGTTCATGATATTTTAAGGAAGGCGGAATTGTTTCAAGAAAGAATTTATAATTGATTTTTGACAAAAAATAAAGGGTAGGCTCACTAGTACCTATCTTTGTGTAATTATTTATTCAAAGTTTGTTTTCTTCTTGTTATATTCATACTTATTTTCTTATTAGTTTTCTTTTCTTGCTCCTTTTTGTGGAACCCCCCCCAAAAAAAGAGGGGGGGGTGATCTTTCTTGTCTTTGTATTGCACCTTTCTTTTTTTGTCGCTCCAATTTCTTCTTTCTTCTTTATGTTGTGCTAATCCAACACAAATTTATATATAATTTTTTTGAAATTTTTTTTTCTAACAAAGTTTATTCATATTGACAACGGCGTCTCGAACAAATATAATTTGATCGTATATAAATAGATCTTTTTATCCCCATTCCCTATTGGTTCTTTCCTTCACTTTAGAAAAATGGATGGGTTTGCTGGATTTATTATTTTTTATACAAATATACAAAACGTATTTTCTTAGCGAAAATAAAAAAAAAAATTGATAAAATTGGGTGTTTTTCAATATTTATAATTCTCTTTTTTTTACCCGATCCACTTTATATTTTGTTGTTTATATTTGTTGCAAGTTCCATGTTTTGACGCAGTTGTGTAGTGCAATTTCATTATTATTTTTTTTTTTATTTCGATCATATCTACACTTTATATTGATCCGGGTTGCTAACTCAACGGTAGAGTACTCGGCTTTTAAGTGCGACTATGATCTTTTACACATTTGGATGAAGGAATTCGTCTAGACTATTGGTAGAGTTTAGAATACCGCGACTGATCCTGAAAGGTAATGAATGGAAAAAAAAGCATGTCGTAAAAAAAACATAAAAAACAATAATAGAATTATAGAAGAAAAAGAAGAAATTTCATACTCATAATGTAAAATCAGAAATTGTTCTTTTTATAACAATTTTGGAATTAAGTAAAGTATTTTATAAGCGAGTATAGTGAATAAATGGATAGAGCCTTATGGCTCCAATTAGAGTAAGACAAAAAAGCAACGAGCTTATCATTCTTAATTTGAATGATTACCCAATCAAATTACTAATTAGACGTTAAAAATGGATTAGTACCTTATGTGGGAAAGGTTCTCTTGTTAATTATGAGTGGACCATTGATTCTTTTTTTTATTAATCCTAATTATTATTTATTATGAATTGGAGACGGATGTGTAGAAGAAATAGTATAGTGATAAAACAAGAATTTTTCCGAAATCAAAAGAGTTATTGGGTTGCAAAAATAAAAGATTTTACCCCTTTCCTTCTTTTTCTTATCATTATTTATTTCTTTTATTGTTATTCTAGTTTTGTTAACAAATAAAAACTCATTGCATAGAAAGGGAAAGGAAAAAGATCTGTAGATTGGACCCTCTGTCTCCGGGGTATTTATTTTTTCTTAAATCTTTTACTTCTTATATTACCATTTAAGTGATTTACATCACAGTACAGTATAAAAAAAAAATATATATATATACAGTAAAAGAATCAGATATTTTTGTAAAATGATTATTATTATCAAAGAATAAAGAAGAAAAAAAAAGAAAAATAGAGAGTATATAAAGTAACAGTATAGACAGTGCATATTATATCTAAATTCTATATTCTATATAATTTATTAGTATAAGGTAGTATAAGATAAAAAATAGACTACATAAAATATAAACATACGCCGTTCTGACCATATTGCACTATGTATCATTTCAGAACACAAGAAGTGCCTTCCTTTTTTTGGTTATAGTAAAAATGTATGTAAATGACAGGATTACAAGGATATTTAGATTGAAAAAAGATACATTTCGGCAACAAAACTTCCTATATCCGCTACTCCTTCAGGAGTATATTTACTCACTTGCTCATGATCATAGCTTCAATAGTTTTATTTATTCCGAACCTGTGGAAATTATTGGTTATGACAATAAATATAGTTTAGTACTTGTGAAACGTTTAATTTCTCGAATATATCAACAGAAACCTTTTTTTTCTTCGGTAAATGATTCTAATCAAAATCTATTTTGGGGGCATAAGAATTATTTTTCTTCTCATTTTTCTTCTCAAATATTATCAGAAGGTTTTGGAGTCATTCTGGAAATTACATTTTCGTCGCGATTAGTATCTTCCCTTGAAGAAAAAAAAGTACCAAAATCTCAGAATTTACGATCTATTCATTCAATCTTTCCTTTTTTAGAAGATAAATTCTCACATTTAAATTTTGTGTCAGATCTACTAATACCCCATCCCATCCATATGGAAATCTTAGTTCAAATCCTTCAATGCTGGATCAAAGATGTTTCTTCTTTGCATTTGTTGCGATTGATTTTCCACGAATATCATAATTTAAATAGTGTCATTACTTCAAAGAAAGACATTTACGTCTTTTCAAAAAGAAATCAAAGATTTTTTTGGTTCTTACATAAT